ATAAGAAGATTGTTTACGAATAAAAACGAATAAAAATTCCCATTCAAATACATAAGAATTGTATAGGAACCGAAATAATCTTTTATTTTCTTTTGAAAAAACGTAAATAGATTTCTTCTGAGTAATGAGAAGACTATTTAAATTATGATATTCGTGAAGAAAGAACCGCAGTAAATGTAAAAAAGGAGCATCTTGAATCCAGCATTGAAGAATTTGAACCAAGATTTCCATATGTATGGGATGAGGTATTAGTATATCTGAGACATAAATTAAATGTGATAATTTGTCCTCTAAAAAGGGAAAAATGGAATGAATTGATTGTAAATTATGATATTTTGGTATTTCTTTTTCTTCGAAATAAGATACTAATCGCAACGAGAATGGAATTTCTACAATAATTGCAAAACTTTCTGATATCATTTGAGAATGAAAATGAGAAAAAAAAAAATTATTGTGGTTGTATCCAACGAATCGATTTTGATTAGAATCATTAACCAAAGAAACCAAAAAATTCTGTTGATAGATTCGAGTAATTAAACGTTTTACAAGTACTAAACTAGATTTATTGTCATAACCAAAAACTTCCACAGGTTCGTAAAAAATTGAACCATTTAAACCATGATTATGAGCAAGTGCATAAATATATTCCTGAAAGAGTAGTGGATATAGGAAGTGTTGTTGCCGAGAGCTATCCTTTTCTAAATATCCTTGTAATTCTTCCATTGACTTACATTTTTTCTACTTGAAACAAAAACAGTAGGCATTTCTTGGGTTATCCAATTATACATAGTGCAATATGGTCAGAACAAGGTATGTATTATGTACAAAAAAATATATATACCCCGGAAACAGAAAGTCCAATCAACAGATCTTTTTCCTCTCCCCTTCTATCTAATGGATTTATCCTCGTTATAATTACTAGAGGTTCAAAAATCTTTTATTTTTGCAACCCGATCGCTCTTTTGACTTTGGAACAAATTCTTTTTGTCAGTATACTGTTTCTTCTACACATTCGTTTCCAATCTACAATAGAGAATAGTTAGGATTTTTTAAAAAAGAAAAAAAAAGAATCAAAGGACCACTCACAGGAGAACCTTTTCCCGCATCAGGCACTAATTTTTTTTTAACATCTAATTAGATCGGGTAATTATTCAAATAAAGAATAGAAGCTCGTTGCTTTTTTTTACCAGAATTGGAGCCGTAGGGCTCTATCCATTTATTCACTAAACCCAACTGTAAATGTGCATTTTTTTGTCTTCCTCCTAAAATTCAAAAAAATTTTGGAATGATCTGGTAAGGATCGACTCCAAATTCTACTAAAAAAAAATAGGAATCTAATAAGAAATTAAGAAATTCCATTTTCTTCTTATTATTACGACATGCTGTTTTTTCCATCCATTACCTTTCAGGATCAGTCGCGGTTTTATAGACTCTACCAATAGTCTGGACGAATTCGTTGCTTCATCCAAATGTGTAAAAGATCATAGTCGCACTTAAAAGCCGAGTACTCTACCGTTGAGTTAGCAACCCAGATAAATATGATTTGTAGATACGATCGAAAGAAAAAAATCAATTGAATTGCACTGTACAACTACGTCAAAACATTGAACTAACAAGAAATAGAAAGATTTTATGGTCAATTCTAACCACCAAAATAGCAAAATGAATGGATCGGATTCAAAAAAAAACAACGGATTCCCAATAGAAATATAAAAATTTACAGACCGCCCTTTTTCTCAAAATTTTTGATTTTCGTTAAGAAAATGCATCTTGTATATGTACAACAATAAATCCGGCAAACCCATCATTTGACTGAAGTAAAGGAAAACCCAATTAGGGGTCGGAATAAACGGATCCGCTTATCTACGATCGAATTATATTTATTCGATACAACATTGTCAATATGAATGGAAAACAAATTCAATTAAATTAATAATTAATTAAGTATTGTATTTAAGTATTAAGTAAATCAAATTTAAGTATTAAGTAAATCAAATAAGAATTCGTGTTGGATTGGCACAACATAAATAAGAAATTTAGATGAAAAAAAAATAAGGAAAAGGTAGAGAAAAAGTATGAATACAACAAAATAAAGAACAAATTTTGAGTAACTAATTGCCCAAAATAGATACTAGTTACCTTTTCTTTTTATTAAAAGAAAAGAAATTTTGTTTTTTTTTCTTTATGAAGGTCTTTCTTTCATTTTAAATAATTCTGCCTTCCTTAAAATATCATGAACAGTTCCTGTAGGTTGAGCACCTTTTTCAAGGAAATAACGAATGGCAGGAACATTTAAATAAGTTTGATTCTGTATCGGATCGTAAAAACCCACTTTTTGAAGATCTCTTCCTTCTCTTCGGGATCGAACATCAATTGCAACGATTCGATAGATCGTTCATTGGGATAGATGTAGATAAATAATACCCCCCCTAGAAACGTATAGGAGGCTTTCTCCTCATACGGCTCGAGAAAAAATGATTCTAATATTTCTGTATATTCTGTATATAACGGCAAATGGATCCATAAAATCATGAAGTCGACTATAATTTGAGTCGTTTTTTGTTCTTACTTACAGATACAGAAAAAAAGAAATATCATTCGTACTCATAACTCAAGTTGGGCAATTCTGAAAAAGTGCGAAGGTAACTCTTTAGACATTTCTTGAGTCGTCTCTAACCTCTTTTGTTTGTCTCGTCTCGAATCTATTTTTCTTCTTCATTATAATAAAATTGAATAAAATTATTGAGACAATTGAAAATAGTGTTTCCTTGTTCCGGAATCCTTTCTCTTTACTTTGTAAAATCATTAGGTTTAGACATTACTTCGGTGATCCTTATTCCTTTTCAAAATGGCAGCAACATACCTTTTGTTTTTTGTTATTTCTTTCTATGAATAATACGAAAGATTAATTCCCTTATACTTATAATAGAATACACTTTTCATTTTAATCGAAAAAGTTTTACCAATTTCGACAAATTTTACTTTTTTATTTGATTTCAAACTTGTTCGAATTTTAACCCTTCGATTTCGATATTGAGGATATATTTACAAAGTTGGTCTAACTTATTAATTGTTACTAACCCTAGATTCTTCCCCCCGATAAATGAATCAATACTTTTTGTTCGAGCTCCATTATGTACTATTCCTATTTACCAACCCAACGTAAATTAGGTTCCTAGCAAGAACAGAACAAACTATGTCGATTCAAGAGCATCTTCATTCCTATAGAAAATGGTGGATGTAAGAATCCACAACGAATCATGTCCTTCAAGTCGCACGTTGCTTTCTACCACATCGTTTCAAACGAAGTTTTACCATAACATTCCTCTGATTAAATTTCGAACCGGTATGGAATTGATTCAATATGGAATCATGAATAGTCATTGGCTCAAATGAAACGGATTTCTAAAAAAGACGAATAAACGCGTTTACTTAAGTCTTATTTACATCTTCAACAGATTGTTCGGGATGATGAATCATAAAAAGGATCATCCGTTTTTTTCGAACACATAAATGAAAAAGTAATTAAAAAGTAAAGGCCTTTACTTAATAGAATAATAGAATAGATTTTCAATCCCGGATAGATTTTCAATTCCGGAACAAAATCAGTTATTAACCAAATATAAGCTGACTCGAAAAGGCCGGAAGTCTCTCTATAATATAGATTTTTCACACTTATTCAAGTACCAAGGGTTCACAAAAATGAAGATTCAAATCGTTTTTTGTTTTCGTGAGTATGGAATAGAAGAGGTTTCGTGTAAGATAAAAGTCGTTATTCTTTCTTTCATCTGAAAGAGAAAATCAGAATCAAGAATAAGAAGAATCTAATCTTTTCATATCCATCATATACAACGAACAATTGTTACTGGGAGTAATCCTGGATATTTAAAGGATCACAGATCCTTTTGACTTAACCAAGGGAAGGGGCTGCTGTTACTGAAACAGAACAATACAATAATAATACATAATATCTATTATACAGCATACAGACCGATTTTGTTTTACTTCAGATTCACGAATCTTTCCTCCAATTCCATAAAAATGGAATATATAAATTTTCATCCATCCAATCATTACATTATATTGATTTCCAATTATTCAATTGAATAAGCTAAAATACAAAAAAAGAAAATGGGATCCAGATCAATTTCTTTTTCTTATTTTTTCCTTAGAAGTTTTAAGACGAACGATGAAATGCAATTAATACAAAAAACTACGTAATCTTTAGTCTCCCCATAAAGTGTGGAATTGGGATACACCATTTTTTCTTTAGGCTTTCCTTGGGGAACGGAATGGAAAAAAGACCCTTTTTTTTCTATTTCAATTCAGAATGCACCATGTGCGAATTCCCATTTCACGGGTATAGAACACAAGGTTTCCCTAAGTAACTAACTTCAATATGAATATGAGTATGAGCATACTCTGAATGGGAATGATCCACCCCCAATTCTTTTTTGAATTAAGAATTCAAAGAAATATCTTTATTTCTACCCGTACATTGAATTCAGAACAAAGAAGGGGTTGGGTCACACATTATATATATCCAATATCCAAGCAAGATTAAACAGAAAATTGTTAAAGAGAAGAATCTTTCGTTTCTGATGGAGACGATCTGGGACGGAAGGATTCGAACCTCCGAATAGCGGGACCAAAACCCGTTGCCTTACCGCTTGGCCACGCCCCATTTAGATTTATATTCGACACTAATAAAGACTAATATTGGTATTGGTCATTCGTCAATCCCAGCCCAAATACATATGAAATACATTGTTGCTAGGATTCAACACATGTAAATATAGAATCACAAAAAATTATTGATCAAATTATTGATCATTACATAAAATTCAATTAAGATATTGTACGAAACTATAATTCCTTGTATTCTCATTTGAGAATGAAAGGAAAGATTTTTGATTTGGGAGAGTTCGAAGAAAAAGAAGGATTTTTTGACCCGCCTTTTCATTTTTCCTTCATAAAAAGAACTCAACCAAAATCAAATTTTCTAATCTACAAGAATGAAATGTTTGTTATGCTTAATATCTTTAGTTTAATCTATATCTGTCTTAATTCCATCCTTTATTCGAGTAGTTTTTTCTTCGCTAAATTGCCCGAGGCTTATGCCTTTTTCAATCCAATCGTAGATGTTATGCCTGTCATACCTCTACTATTTTTTCTATTAGCTTTTGTTTGGCAAGCTGCTGTAAGTTTTCGATAAAATTTTTAATACTCTGCAAAATGCATGATTTATTCGAAAATAAAATTCGAAAATAAAATTCGAAAATAAAAATTGATAAGATCAGATAAGTTTTACATTATGAACCCTCGATTCAAAAATAGAAATTCTTGTATATTGAATTGAATGACCACGGTGATAAATTAGGATCAACTTATTTCCTCGTTCTGACATTCCAGTAAACAAGGACTTTCTAAGAACCCACAATACCCAATAACGGATATGGCCAAACATTTTTGGTAATGAAGGAATCAGAACCTTTCTTTTCTTATTACCTTATTACAAAGTAGAAAGAAATTTGTTGAAAATTACTTTTTTTCAAGATTCAAGAAAAGACTTCATTTTTGGGGTGTTATGCCAAAATAACGTATGTGATAAAAAATAGGCAATCTATTTCCTTTTTCCCAAAAAAATAATCTTGGAGATTGTGTAATGCTTACTCTCAAACTCTTCGTTTACACAGTAGTGATATTTTTTGTTTCTCTCTTCATCTTCGGATTCTTATCTAACGATCCGGGCCGTAATCCTGGACGTGAGGAATAAAAAATGTTGAGTTTTCTTTATTTTTTTTTTATATTCCATACATTTAACATTTACCTATGATGAAAAAAGAAAAGGATCCCATTTTTTCAAATTGGAAAGTCTGAAGTGATCAGAGGGAACGGAGAGAGAGGGATTCGAACCCTCGGTACAAATAACTCGTACAACGGATTAGCAATCTGCCGCTTTAGTCCACTCAGCCATCTCTCCCAATTCCAAATTGGAATTTTTTTTATGTGATGTGAAGTAAAAAGATTGAAACAAAAAAAACCTCGTTTTCTTTTTTGAATTATTTATTAATAAGAATTTCTTATAAGATAGGATAAAGTAACGATAATAATATAAAAATAATGGAAATAATATATTAAAATAATATAATATAGTAAAAACAAATTTGAAATTATATATTAAAATGGCTAAGATATCTACGAATTTGATCAGTAATTCAATTTAGATAATGATTCGAAACAGAGATCTTATCCCCAATAGAATAGATATAGACAGAATAGACAGAATCCCTTACTTCATTTCTTTGATTTTGTAAGAAAGGTTCATTCCCCCGGCCTGGTTAAGTACTGGCCGGGCCATTACATTATTTCTTTTTTTGTTCTGATAAATCATTTCATAGATCAAACAATTTAATTATGTATGATTTGATATCAAATCAAAAATTCTTGGTTGTTATTGAAGCAACAAAGAAAATGTCTATCCCCAGTCCTATGATAGAAGTGCCATTTCTTAGTAGTTAGTATTATTAATACTATTACTATACTAATAATAAGAATACTATTAATACTATAGAATATGAAAGAATATTTTTCAAATTCTTATTAAGTATATAAATATAAATATTTTTTTCTCAATTTACTTAATTACTAACCGGAAAAGAACACATACATATAACAATTAATATTAAACAATATCAAAAATGAAACACACATATGTTATAACATATATAACATAACTCATTTACTTGTTCAAGGGACAAGCTTTGTTTTATTTGAACATTTGAAATCCAATTAATCCGATTGATCCGAATTCAAATTCATAGGATCTGGCAGTTGAAGGGGAAGTTGAAAACGAAAAAAGAAATGCGGAATTCATCATTTTTATGGTCCAGCTTTAAGAAATCCCTGGATTCGGAATGTCAGTAATGACTTCCAGCAAATGAAAAGGATGACTTTTCATTTTATTTAATTATATATTTATTTAATTATATAATTTAATATTATATTATATATTAATTATATTTCATTTTAATTAATTATTTATATATTTAATTTGATTATATATTGTATATATATATATTTTTTTTTATATTTCATTATATTATATATATTATGAATTAGGATCAAGTATGATCAAGTCAAGTTTTATTTAAATAAGCTGCTTTCTATTCTTCGCCTATTTTTTTCAAGTACCTCCAGCGGAACGAAGTGCCAACACTAGAATTTTCATGAGTCTGATGCTATCTTAATTGTATCTCATTCCTTTGCGTATTCCTTTGTTCGACAAAAGGTTCATTCATATATAATAATGGAGATATGTAGCGGGTATAGTTTAGTGGTAAAAGTGCGATTCGTTCGATTAATAACTTAAATAGTTAAGGGATCCTTCGGTTTTTTCATATTCCGATCAAGATCAAAAAAACTTTATTTCTTAAATTTAAAAGGTTTAATCCTTTTTCCCTCAATAGCATATTTGAGGAAGACTATACATTCTCACGA